TTTCCCACCTTCAGAAGAAAAAATTCCCCTATCATTCGATTTTCTGAAAGGTAACTATCTTGGTTTCGTATATAAATTTATATAGAATCTTTGAAAAAGACTTTCTTTCCTAAGAAAGAAAAACTTACTATCTTTGGGATCTGATCCTACACCGCTGCTCAAGACTTTAGTGGATCAACTCTATTACATAAGTGGATTCCTATTTTATCTCACATCACGAGATAAGTATATCTACCATCATGACATAAGTACGCAGTTATTATTGTATTGGCCCCAAATTTCGCCAATTGATCTTTACGGTGCTTCCCTTACCAATTAGATTTTTTTTTTATCCATAGAAAAAGTAGCTAGGTATATCTATTTATTTTCTTCATATTTCAACTTTTATGAATATAAAGTTTTTTTCTTTGCTACAGCTGATAAAAATCGTTGTTTTAGACGATGTATATGTAGAAAGCCTTTTTTTGTTTTTCTTTTTTTACTTCTATAGTGAAGATAGTCGCACGTAATGACAGATCACGGCCATATTATTAAAAGCTTGTGGTAAGAATGGATTTCGTTCTAGTGCTCGAAAATAATATTCCAAAGCTTTCGTATGTTCTCCATTACTTGTATGGATAAGACCTATATTATAGAGTATATAACTTCGATCATAAGGATCAATTTCTAGTCGCATAGCTTCATAATAATTCTGTAAAGCTTCTGCATAATTTCCTTCGGATTGAGCTGACATCCGTTACGGTCGCCATTCAATTAAAAGAATCTCCGTTCCAAAACCGTACGTGAGATTTTCACCTCATACGGCTCCTCCCTTATGTGCATAAGGAGAATATACATGAAATCAAAAAGATGAAAATATTCTCATTATGGACTGAGCAGGGCTAGTGTTTTTACAAGAAATCTCTAGCCAACCTTCCTGCAAGAGATCTTTTCTTAATATCAAGGGTGTTGAGACTAGATAACTAGATAGAAATGAGAACTCGAGCAATTTCTTTGTTTTCAACGCCTCCTAATTTCCAGGAATTAGTCACTTCAAACAACCTTCGATGGTTATATTGGTATCCAAAGTACGAACGAGATGGATGTTTGTTGTCCCAACCATTCTTTTAGTCCCGAGCCCAATAAGGAAAGGGGTCATTTCTAACAAGGTTTTCGTGTTGTTGATTCCTAGGTGTAGTGCTTCTTCCCTTATGCTGTCCATTGGTACTAGTGTAGTGGAGTAGGATTGCCCCATAATACAGAACCTCTAGATATAACCTTTCGCTCAATACTAGAATCTAAGATTGAAACATAGCATCTGAGGTTGCATTAATCGAGGATACACGACAGAAGGAATTGTTCTATTTCCAAACTTCACCTTCAACAAGCGTAGATTTATTTCAAAAATTTTTCCGAATCACATGTCTTTCTCGTAAGACCAAGAGAAAAAAAAGAATCAAATCACACCATCTCTGTAATAGGTAAATGCCTCCTTTTCTCCTGAAGTTGTCGGAATTATTTGCAATAAGATATTGGCTACAATTGAAAAGGTCTTATCAATAAAATTTCCATTTATCCGCGATCTAGGCATAGCTAGCAATCCATTTTATAATTCTTCTCATTCCCTCTCGGGGGAAAATGATCCCACAAAGAAAAGAATTGTACAGTACGAAATAACATAAAAATAGATTGATTTGAAAAAAAAAGATTATGGGCTTTTTATTCCAATTGTTCCTTTTTTATAGGAATCAATAAGAAAAGGTCCAACCCGGTTCGATTTCATCCTAATGTAGTAGTATACCAACGAAGCGAACTATTCCGATTTCGTTGAAGTTACAGATTCAAATAACTCGAGAAATTTGTATTGAATTATGATACAAAGAGGAAAAAATCATTCTATGATGAAAATAGAATAACCACCTCTTTTTTATGTTATGTACATAGCAGGTATACAATCCACTATACAAAATGTTTTATCAATCTAGAATAGAGGGGTGAGGGAAGGGGTTTGTTGTTGAGAATTCTAAAGTCGGAAAGAAATTTGAGAATTTGTAAGGTATGGAATCGTAGTCTATATAGAATTATGATAGAAAGGTATCCATTAACCCTAGTCTAAAAAATCTAGACCTATTAATCAGTTGATTCGTTCTAATTCATTGATTTAATGGATTCGAATCGAATTTCTAGTAGGAGTCGTTTTTGCAAACACAAACCCCCTTTTCATTTTCAAAATTACAAATAAAAAAATTTCGTAAAAAAATAATTGTCTTGAGGCCTCGAAAGATCTTTCTTTACTTTGATGAAAAATTTTCTATTTTTATTTATAATATTTTGTAATATATAGTTCAAATATATAGTTAAAATGGATTGGTCATACTTATCCAATCCAATAATCTAGAATGAAATATGAAGAACTCACTATTCACTTGGTTTTTGATTCATAATCATTATGTAGGAGAGATGGCCGAGCGGTTCAAGGCGTAGCATTGGAACTGCTATGTAGGCTTTTGTTTACCGAGGG